ATGGTAAGCAAGAAGATTGTTTACGAAGAAACAACAAGAAAAATTCATATTCTGATACATAAGAGTTATATAAGAATCGAAATAGTCTTTTATTTTCTTTTTTCAAAAGAAAAATCGATTTCATTGAAGTAATAAGACTATTCCAATTCGAATAGTAGTTGAGAAAGAATCGCAATAAATGCAAAGATGGAACATCTTGGATCCGGTATTGAAGGAGTTGAACCAAAATTTCCAAATGGATAGGATAGGGTATTTCTATATGTGATAGATAATGTAAATGCAAAAATTTGTCTTCTAAAAAGGGAAATATTGAATGAATAGATCGTAAATTCTGAAACTTTGGTGTTTCTTTTTCTTTCGGACAAGATAATTCTCGTAGCGAGAATGGGATTTCTACAACGATCGCAAACCCCTCAGATAGAATCTGAGAATAAAACTCAGAATAAAAAAAATTGTTGTAATCCAACAATCGATCTTGGTTAGGATGATTAACCGAGTTAATCCAAAAATTCTGCTGATACATTCGAATAATTAAACGTTTCACAAGTAGTGAACTAAATTTCTTGTTATTACAACTAACAATTTCCACAGGCTCGGAATCATTTAATCCATAATCATGGGCAAATGCATAAATATACTCCTGAAAGAGAAGTGGGTAGACGAAGTATTGTTGACGAGATTTCTGTTTTTCTGAATACCCTTCGAATTTTTCCATTTGTATTTCTACTTGAATCAGAAAGAGGAAGCATTTCTCGGTTTATCAAATGATGATACATAGTGCAATATGGTCAGAACAGGGTGTTGCATTTTTTAATACAAACCCTGGAAAGAAAGGGAGTCTAATCCACAGATCTTTTCCTTTTCTATCCAATTAGTTTATGTTTGTTCTAATTACAAAAGAGAACAAATCCTTTATTTTTGCAGGCCAATTGCTCTTTTGACTTTGGAATACAGTCTCTTTATCAATATACTGCTTCTTTTACACATTCAATCCATAACATCCCTTTTCAATCCATAATCAAGAATAATTAGGATTTCTAAAAAAACAAAGAAAAAATCAAGGGTCCGCTCATAGGAAAACCCAACCTTTCCCCGCATCAGGCACTAATCTATTTTTAACGTCTAATTAGATCGGGGAATCATTTCAATTAAAAAGTTAAGCTCGTTGCTTTTTATTTTACCAGAATTGGAGCCAGACTCTATCCATTTATTCACTAGACCCAGAAAATCGGAATTTTTTTATTCCATTCCAAAAATCAAAAATAAGAATTTGATTTTATTACGACATGCTATTTTTTCCATTCATTACCCTTGAGGATCAGTCGTGGTCTTCTAGACTCTACCAAGAGTCTGAACGAATTTGTTGCTTCATCCAAATGTGTAAAAGATCATAGTCGCACTTAAAAGCCGAGTACTCTACCATTGAGTTAGCAACCCAGATAAAATAGGATCTTAGATACGATCGAAACCCAAAAATCAATGGAATTACACCGCACGCTCCTGTCAAAACATTGAACTAGCAAGACATCAAAAGAAAGATTTTATCCCCCATTAAAAACACTCAAATGCCAAAATGAACAGGTCCGGTTAAATTTCACTAAGGTGAAAAAAAGAGCGGCTCCAATCACGATGGCAAAATTGGCATTTTTTTAGCAATTTCTATTTAAAGAAATCCAAAAATCTTGTATGAGAGTACATGCAAGAGGGACAACCCTATCATTTGAGCGAAGTGTAGGCAGAAAAACCTAATATGGAGTGAGGATAAAGAGACCTATCTATCTACAAATTCTATTTGTTCAATAGACCTTTGTCAATGGAAATACAATGGTAAGAAAACAAATTAGATATAAAAAGTAAATAAAATAAGGGCTTATGTTGGATTGGCACGACATAAATCCAGTCAAAAATAGGACTAAGAAAGAGGCAAATTGTGTCTAAATAATTAGACAACGAGGGATACTAGTGATCCCTCTCCTACTTTTTTATTCATTTAGTTCTTCAATTAACTCAAAGTTCCTTCTTTTTCTTTAAAGAATTCTGCCTTCCTTAAAATATTATAAACAGTTCTTGTAGGTTGAGCACCCTTTTCAAGGAAATAGAGAATAGCTGGAACATTTAAACAAGTTTGATTCTTTATCGGATCATAAAAACCCACTTTTCGAAGATCTCTTCCTTCTCTTCGAGATCGAACATCAATTGCAACGATTCGATAGACAGCTTATTGGGATAGATGTAGCTAAACAATGCCCCCCCTAGAAACGTATAGGAGGTTTTCTCCTCATACGGCTCGAGAAAATGATTCGAATTTCTGTCTATAATACAAGTAGATAGAAATTCGACTATGACTTGCATTAATTTCCTTACAGAAAAAACAAATTTCATTTATACTCATGACTCAAGTTGGCTAATTTTGACTGACAGACTTAAAAGGAAAAATCCTTCGAAATTTTTTGAGTCGTCTCTAAACTCTTTTCTTTGTCTCATCTCGAACGAATTTACTTTTATTCCTTATTCTGATCCAATTCAATTGTTGAGACAATTTTATTGTTGAGACAGTTGAAAATCGCGTTTACTTGTTCCGGAATTCTTTATCTTTGATTTGTGAAATCCTTGGGTTTAGACATTACTTCGGGAATTCCTATTCTTTTTTCTTTCAAAAGAGTAGCAACATACCCTTTTTTTCTTATTTCCTTCGATAAAGCATTTCCCTCTTCTATAGAAATCGAATATGAGCGATTGATTTTGATAGACTTTTAATTGAAAGAGTTTTTCCAATCTTCCAAAATTGGACTTTCTTCTTATTTTAACCTTTCGACTTCTATATTAAGGATAGACTGACAAAGTTGGCCTAATTTATTAGTTTTCACTAACCCTAGATTCTTTCCCTTGAAAAAAAAAATCAATTCTGTCCTCTCGAGCTCCATCGTGTACTATTTACTTACAAACAACCCAGCGCAAATTTGGTTCGGGACGAATAGAACAGACTATGTCGAGCCAAGAGCATTTTCATTACTATGAAAAATGATGGATAGCAAAATCCACAATCGATCATGTCCTTCAAGTCGCACGTTGCTTTCTACCACATCGTTTTAAACGAAGTTTCACCATAACAAACATTCCTCAAATTTCATTGCAAAGTGGTATAGGGAATTGATCCAATATGGATGGGATCATGAATAGTCATTGGTTTAGTTTAGTTTTTTGTATACTAATTCAAACTTGCTATCTATGGAAAAATATGGATAAAAGAAATAAGTATTTATCGGGGAAGACTCCGCAAAGATCCAATTTATTTAAACCCATATTCTATCATATGAAGGAAACATAGTTCGAAAAAGACGAATAAACAAGTTTGCTTAAGACTTATTTATTATTGAATTTCCATTCTCAACAGAGGACTCGAGATGGTCAATCCTGAAATGAGAAGAGAAGGATTGATTCTTCTCCAACAAATAAACTATCAACCTCAAAAAAAAAATTTAATTAATTTAATTACTATATTAGAATTAGATTAGCAATATATTTTTCCGTAACAAAAACAATTAACTATTAACTAAATAAACTATTCCAATGAAAAGATTGAAAGTTTTTTGGTAGTTATAGAATTCTCGTACTTCTTCGACTCGAATACCAAAAGAAAGAAAAAAATGAAGTAAAAAAAAACACATTTCGTGTAAAGTAAAATTAAGGTCTTTGCTTTTACTTATAGCATTCTTTCTTTTACCTAAAAGAAGCAACTCCAAATCACAAATTAGGAGAAGTATGATTTTTGGAATCCATTCTATCCAACGAACAGTTCTTACCTTATCCTTACCAGAATGGATCATTCTGGATATTTAAAGAATCACAGATCGAGATCGTTTTCGCTTAACCAAAGAAGGACCCTTTTTGCTAATAATATAATACAACAAAAATCTATCTCTATCATAAAGGGATAGGTCTCATTTTTTATACAGTGTTTTACGTATAGACCAAATTTTTCATGAAAATAAGGATATTCAATTTGACTGGACTTGACACTTGATTATGTTTTCTGAGAAAGAAAATGAATGCTTAGAAATGCATCTAATCTAAGAGTTCATAAGAGATAATTATTCTCTCTAATAAACTTTCTTTTGTCTCGTGCGGGGTACAATACGATTTCATCTTTCGTTTCATCAGAAAAATCTGGGACGGAAGGATTCGAACCTCCGAGTAACGGGACCAAAACCCGCTGCCTTACCACTTGGCCACGCCCCATTTCGGGTTTTATCCGACACTAATAAACACTAGTATGTTTATTTGTTTTGTTATTCGTCAATCCCACTTCAATTACATAAAAAATGAGGGATACTCTCTTGCTAGGATTCTAGACATGCGGATAATATAGAATCCAAAAAATGCATTGATCATTACATGGAATTCTATTAAGATATTATATGAAAGTCGAATTTCTTCCATTCTCATTTGAGAGTGCGAATACAAGGAGGTATTTTGCGTTTGGGAAAGTCCGAAGAAAAAAGGATTTTGAATCCGCCTTTTCCTTTTTCCCTTAGAAAAATAACTCAATCAAAATCCAATTATCTACTCTACAAGAACGAAATGCTTGTTATGCCTAATATACTTAGTTTAACCTGTATCTGTTTTAATTCTGTTCTTTATCCGACTAGTTTTTTCTTCGCCAAATTGCCCGAAGCTTATGCCATTTTCAACCCAATCGTGGATGTTATGCCTGTCATACCTGTACTCTTTTTTCTATTAGCCTTTGTTTGGCAAGCTGCTGTAAGTTTTCGATGAAATCTTTACTACTCTGTCTGCCAAATTGAATGATGTATTCATTCCAAAAAAATTCTAAAAATGGATAAAAGCCGAGAAGTCTTATCTTATATTATGAACCTTCGATTCTAAAATTCAAATTCTTCTACATTGAATGTATAGCTGCAGCAATAAATTTGGATCAGCCTTTCTACCCCCTGCACCTACGTTGAGCAGGTACCTTTAGGTACCCACACAATACCTAACCTAATTTTTGATATTGATAAGAGTGCTTATTAGAAATCAATTCTTGAAAAAAATTGCAAGAATTGATTTTTGCATTTTTAGGTGTCAAAATAAACAAAACCCATCCTAATGGATCTGTGTGGTAAGGAAAAACGGGTAATCTATTCCTTAAAAAAAAATCTTGGAGATTATGTAATGCTTACTCTCAAACTTTTTGTTTATACAGTAGTGATATTCTTTGTTTCCCTCTTTATCTTTGGATTCTTATCTAATGACCCAGGACGTAATCCTGGGCGTGAGGAGTAAAAATCCAATTTTTTTTGGAATTTTTTCTTACAAATTGGATTTGTTTCGTACATTTATCTATGAGAAAATCCGGGGGTCAGAATTCCTTCCAATTCGAAAGTCCCAAATGATCCGAGGGGGCGGAAAGAGAGGGATTCGAACCCTCGGTACAAAAAAATTGTACAACGGATTAGCAATCCGCCGCTTTAGTCCACTCAGCCATCTCTCCCCGTTCCAAATCGAAAGGTTTCCGTAATATGACAGAGGCAAGAAATAACGATTGCAAAAAATCCTTCCTTTTTCTTTCAAAAGCCCATAAAAATTATATTGCCAATTCCATTTTAGTTATATTCTTTTTTCTTAATGTTAATAAAAAAAAGAAGAAAATTCTTGTTTTTTCTTTCTAAAATTCGATATTGGCTGAGAAACAATCAGATAGATTTTCTCTTCAGCGGGCATTTCCATATAGGACTTGTTATAATAAAACAAGCAGGTTATATAAAAAATAAAAAACTCTTTTTTTGATTATTTATCAACAAAGCAAAAAGGATTCTTATCAAACCCACCATAAAATCAAACCCACCATAAAATTGGAAAGAAATATAAAGTAAGTAGACCTGACTCCTTGAATGATGCCTCTATTCGCTATTCTGATATATAAATTCGATGTAGATGAAATTGTATAAGCGGATTTTTTGTATTTCCTTAGACTTCGACCGCGCAAGGCAAGAATTTTTCGCTATTTACGATTTCATATTCTTGTTACTAGATGTTCTATAGGAATAAGAAAAAATCGCAACTCCTTTCCGCTACACATAAAAATTTATTTCGAAAGTCAATTTTTTTTTTCAATATCTTTCCTTTTTTTTTTCAGAATCCTATTTTTGTTCTTCCACCCATGCAATAGAGAGCGAGTGGGAAAAGAGGGGTTACTTTTATTTTCATTTTTCCCTTAAAGGATAGGCTTTGAAATAGGAGTCATGGAATAATGCTGAATTCAAATGTTTATTTCTATAGTATAAGAAAAACTAATCGAATCAAATTCATGGATTTACCACGACCTCGGTTGTGACCCCATAGATAAAAATGCAAAATTTCTATCTTCGAGACCATTGAAAAAGGGCATTGAACGAGAAAGAAATCGTCCACAGATAATTAAACTATCGTATGCCTTGGAAGTGATATGAGGTGCTCGGAAATGGTTGAAGTAATTGAATAGGAGGATCACTATGACTATAGCCCTTGGTAGAGTTACTAAAGAAGAAAATGATCTATTTGATATTATGGACGACTGGTTACGAAGGGACCGTTTCGTTTTTGTAGGATGGTCCGGCCTATTGCTCTTTCCTTGTGCTTATTTCGCTTTAGGGGGTTGGTTTACAGGGACAACTTTTGTAACTTCTTGGTATACCCATGGATTGGCTAGTTCCTATTTGGAAGGTTGTAATTTCTTAACCGCGGCAGTTTCCACCCCTGCCAATAGTTTAGCACACTCTTTGTTGCTACTATGGGGCCCGGAAGCGCAAGGGGATTTTACTCGTTGGTGTCAATTAGGGGGTCTGTGGACTTTTGTCGCTCTCCATGGGGCTTTTGCACTAATAGGTTTCATGTTACGTCAATTTGAACTTGCTCGGTCTGTTCAATTGCGACCTTATAATGCAATTTCATTCTCTGCTCCAATCGCTGTTTTTGTTTCCGTATTCCTTATTTATCCACTGGGGCAATCTGGTTGGTTCTTTGCGCCGAGTTTTGGCGTAGCAGCGATATTTCGATTCATCCTCTTTTTCCAAGGATTTCATAATTGGACGTTGAACCCATTTCATATGATGGGAGTTGCCGGAGTATTAGGCGCGGCTCTGCTATGCGCTATTCATGGGGCGACCGTAGAAAACACTCTATTCGAGGATGGTGATGGTGCAAATACCTTCCGCGCTTTTAACCCAACTCAAGCTGAAGAAACTTATTCAATGGTCACTGCTAACCGCTTTTGGTCCCAAATCTTTGGTGTTGCTTTTTCCAATAAACGTTGGTTACATTTCTTTATGCTATTTGTACCCGTCACCGGTTTATGGATGAGTGCTATTGGCGTAGTCGGCCTGGCTCTGAACCTACGTGCCTATGACTTCGTTTCCCAGGAAATCCGTGCAGCGGAAGATCCTGAATTTGAGACTTTCTACACCAAAAATATTCTTTTAAACGAGGGTATTCGTGCGTGGATGGCAGCTCAGGATCAGC